AGTAATAATAATATTAGTCATTTTAATGTAGTAATTAGTATACACAAGAATTTTAATTTCTTTATTGACTTCCAATTTTATTAATCAAATTTGATTTGGACAGGAATAAAAAAGTAGATGGTACGTTTTTACACTCACAACGTCAAATAATTTAGACCTAAAATTCGTAATATTCCGTAGATTCGTTTATTTAAGATTTATAGATTTTATCCAAACAAATTGATACGTCATTGACTTAGTATTAAATAAAAATGATCTCTATTAGACTGGGATGTAAGACAGGGCATATATGCATCTCTTTGCTTTTCTATATGGGACAGAATATATAGCAGGATCATCAACCTATTTTTAATTGTGGATATATTCTTAACATACTAAAACGGCTTCCATTATAGGTATTAAACCAATATCGATTCATACAAGCTAAGTCTTCTAATCGATAATTAGGCCAAAGAAATAACTTTAATTTATTTAATTCGTTTTTATCTCTATCAAGATGTTTACTTTGATCCAAAAGAGGATTCCCGCTTTTTATGTTCTTCTTGTTAAAAAATACTCTATTTTTTTCCACACTCTTTATATTCTTTGAGTTGAAAGAAATTAGAATTCTCAATTCTCTACGACGCCTAGACGATAAAATCTTTTCAGGGACGATAAAATCATAATGTTTTTTGTCTCTATTTCGAATTATTATTTGATATCTTGGGAGAAATTCATCCAATTTATTTTTATTGATATATCTTTGTTTTCGATATCTTTGAGGAATTTGGTACGTACTCTTATGAACCAACGATATACCTACGGTTTGATACATAATAAAGTATCCGTCGTTTTTTACAGACAAGCGGATGGGATCGAGAAAAAATATACCCTTTTTATTCAATTCTATAGGAGTCAATTTTTTTCGAATTACCATTATATCCAGATTTATTTCTTTCCTTTGAATAGACGATATAGTAGTATCTCTTGGATTTCTCAGTCCAAGCAAGTAACAATATATCTTGATATTATTGATCATTCTTTCAGTTAAATTCGGAATTAAACCATCGTCTATTATCCATTGAAAAAGCAAATAGTGTTTCCGTAAGAAAATAATTTCTGGTTTCATCTTATTCCGGATCTTGTATTGTTTTTTCATTTTATCTTGGTTTTGTGCATATGATCTAAGGCCTATTCGGCCTACGAGTTCTTTTTCTTCTTGATTTTTATTCATTAATTCAGAATATCTTTTTTCATTCGATGGTCTAAAAAAACTCCATTTTTTCTTTTCATTGATGTTTTTTTTTTTATTCAAACACAAATTTAAAAGAAGTAATTTGCTTGGTATAATCCATGGTTTTTTTTTGTATACATTATAAAGTGTCACAAATTCTGGAAAGAACGTAAGTTTCAGATTTGTCGATATTGGGTTTAGGATTTCTTCATTCATTTCCATCCAATCAAAAAAGAGTTTCTTGTTATTGATTGGATTTATTTCTAAATCTTGATGAATCGTCAGATAAAAAATATCGTTTTTATTCATTTTATCAATTTTTTGGTAATTTTTACTTCCAAGCTTAGTATTTATATTACTGTTATAATTATAATCCATTTTGGTCCAGGCTTCAATATCTTTTTTTTTTCTTAGAAAAAAGTTTATAATTGTCCAATCAAAATATTTTCTATCTGAATTTTTTTGCATATACATAATATCACCCTTTTCTAGATAATGATTGATAGGAATTTCCTCCAGGCTTTCAAATAAATTTTGTTTATAATTGTTGTAATTAAAAGTAATTTTTTGGTTGTTATTTAATTCTGATGGTGATCCATAAATAATATATGAGGACTTATTAATTTCAGAATTAATATATTTATATGATAAAAGATCATATATATAGTATTTTGTAAAATTGTATTTTTGTCTTGGTAATGGATATACTTTAAAATCCTTTTGTTTTTTGTGATAAAGTAATTGGTCTTTTTCATAGGAATTCCATTTTGTTAAATCTTTATTTTGGGTCATATCACCTTCGTTGATTGTAGTTCGCCATTTTTTTGGTATTAATCCAGACCATCTAATCTGAGATAAATTGTATTGATAATGACCTCTTAACCAGTTTTTCCATTGCTTCGTTTCAGAACTCCGAGGTGTCGTATGTCTTAATTCGGAATGAAATATTCCTTGTGTTACAAAAGAATTTTTTATTGTAGTCTTAAGAAAAAAGGGAGTTCCATGATACTCAAGAATAGATCTTAACTTATTATTATACAAATTAATAACTTGGGTTTGTGATAATTTGTAAAATACATATGCTTGTGATAAGGAGGATAAGGAAAAAAAAAGATGTGAATTACTCTTACTATTCTTAATATTGTTCTTAATATTGTAAAGTGCACTTTTTAGAGTCGAAATAAAATTAATTTCTTTTTTTTTTTTTATTTCTTGGTTTGTTTTTTTATTGTAAATGTATTTATTAAAACAAAAATTTATTGATTCAAGAACTGGTTTTGTAGGAAT